TGGACGTAATAAATTGAAAAAAAAAAAGTTCTGCTACATCTGGAAAACCGAAACCAAGACTAGGAATTTTTGACGAACAGGATCAAAAATCATTACTCTTTCGACACAAGAAAAGGAATTTTCTACACTCTTTTCTTGTGTCGAAGACTAGGAAGACGAATAATGCCTCCTTAAATTGTTTGTTCCCCACATTTCTAATTTCTAGTTCGTTCTATTTGCCGCTTACTTATCTATCCCAATTTGATTTTCAGTTGAATAAAATGGATATCTTTTAGACCATTGAAATCTGGCAATAGTAACATAGTCGTACCAATTCAATTTGGCTAAAAAAAAAACCAAGAAAAGAAAGAGGTGGTAAAGTCATAAAGTCAAATAAAATAGTCTTCTTCAAACAAAAATCTACCTATTCTATTATGACTAGGAATGCGGTACAGGGGATTTAACGAAGCTTGTGGAAAAAGAGCAAGTGAATAAAAGGTTTTCAGAATGTCATTTTTTTTATCATACATAATTGACAACAAGAAGAATAATTTTGTTCTTTTTACGAACCTTATGTCGATAAATCCGGGAGTCTAGAAATTCATTTCGGCCAATTGAACCTTCTCGAACTGTTTCTTTTTAAGAACCAAAAAGATTTGTGCCAAAATAACAGATCCCAAGAAGAACAAAAGACCTTGGACACGTAATGGATCTTGAAGTACTATTTCGGCATCTCCCTGTCCAAATCCACCCACATTAGGATTACTCGTTAATGGTTGATCAAATTTTATAGATTCACCCTCTGAAACAAGAAGTTCTGGTCCTGGAGGGATAATATCAACCACTTGACGTCCATCCGATGGATCTGTTATGGTTATTTCATATCCCCCTTTTTCTTTTCGTATGATTTTACTTACTATACCCGCTCCCGTAGCATTATAAACTGTATTGTTACTCTTGCTTCCGTCGGGATAAATCTGACCCCTTCCCCTATTTCCTCCTACGTATATAGGATATTTTAAGAAGTGAACATCTTTCTTAGTAGCGGGGTCGGGGGAAAGGATAGGAAAAGTGATTTCACTATATTTCTGACCAGGTACAGGCCCTATCACAAGAATATTTGTTTTATTGGGGCGATAACTCTGAAAAGATAAATTCCCTATCTTTTCTTTCATCTCGGGAGAAATACGATCGGAAGGGGCTAATTCAAACCCCTCCGGTAAAATAAGAACAGCCCCTACATTCAAACCACCCCTTTTACCATTAGCAAGAACTTGTTTCACTTGCTTATCATAAGGGATTCGAACAACTGCTTCAAATACAGTATCAGGAAGTACCGCTTGTGGAACCTCAATATCCACGGGCTTATTAGCTAAATGGCAATTGGCACATACAATACGCCCAGTCGCTTCTCGTGGATTTTCATAACCCTGCTGCGCAAAAATGGGATATGCACTTGAAATGGATGGGCGAGTGATGATATATATCATGAGCGATACGGAAATAAATCGAGTAATCTGTTCCTTTATCCAAGAAAAAGTATTTCTAGTTTGCATGGCCTACTCATTGATCCAAAAATTTCTACAATAAATTGGGTAGGTTACTAGTATAGTTCCCTATCCACGATTCTGCTATTTACTGGAAGTATTTTACTGGAATACTTTAGGATGAAAATCACCCGGATAGAATGTTTTTAATACTTATGTAGAACTACATAGTAAGAAACATTCTAAGTGGATTAGATTCATATTGGTGAATCATTTATCAATCATTCATTGAATGATAAATAACTACAAGTGACGGAGATACACGATTTAAATAACGGAAAATCCAATATTTAAAAATAGTATCGAGAATAACTGGAAAGGTGGAAACAAGACCAGATATAATTTGATCATTATGAATAAATCCAAAATCTTTGTAGACAGAACCAATCATTAGTTCCCAACCGTGGGGTGAATGAAATCCGATACATAAATCGGTTAATAAAAGAATCAAAAAAGCTTTTACTGTATCACTTAAATTATATAGGAATTCCTGAGCCCAAGAGTTAAGAATAACAAGTTGTTCATTACCTAAAATAGAATAAACACTTAGAATAACAAAACAGATTAGATTTGTCGAAAGGTGTAAAATCGTATGGATACGAGCTTCATTGTGTATCTTGATTAATTGGATCGTTTCTTTGTGCATTTCGATAGGAAGCTTTTGTAGATATATCTCGGAGTATTCCTTAATCATTTCGTCCAAGACGAGGATTTCCTCTAATTCTATGAACTTTTCTAGAATACTTTTTTCTTGAATATCATTCAAAAAAATTTCGGATCGACCGGTATTCGCCCAATTAGTAATCCAAGATTCCATACTTTTAGTCAATGAAAGAGAAATCCACCAGGGCAAAAATAATATCGATGCAAGATACAAAAAGGGAGGGAATGCTTTCTTTTTCTTTTTTGCCATTTTTCACCTGTGAAATTTTAATTTACCCACTTCATTCGTCCACAAATATTTCTTTCAAACATGAGTTATAGACAAAGTATCAACTCTATGAATCCATTTTATTTGCGATTTTGTTTGAATCTAGAATGAATACGAAAATAGATTAAGACTCTACTTCGAATTTAACTGAAGAAATAATCAAAAATATTGTTTCCAGATATCTCAATTCATTAAATTCCAAACAAGTGTCTCCTTTCAATGAATGACCGAAAGAAATACTTTAAAGAATGAATATTATTAAGATTTTGAGACGAAAGAATTACTTTTCAATAAAAATATACAATATTTGGAAAAAATTCCAACGGTTCCCCATAGCCAATAATAGAATAATTGGGGGAAAAAAGATACAACAAAAATGAGCGACAAAACAAGACCGAAATGGGTCCAGTTATCATTTTTAAGAAAACCCATGATTGTTTAGTAAGGAACACAAACCAAAGGATAAAAAAAAGGTCGATTGATAAAAAGGAAATAATTGACAAGATTTATTTGCATCTAAAGTATCACTTCCAACAAACATTGGAAAAAAAAGAAAGAGAAATCTCTTTCTTTTGAAACTTTAGTTAGGTTATAGAAAAACAGGATTCTTTCATCTTTGCCTCCTGCTGAGAAAGCATTCCTCAGTTCCTTTTCTCAAAAGACTTCAATCGGTACGCGCAAGAAATAGGCCAATTCTGCGGCTTTTTGTTCAATTTCTCGTGGAGTCAAATTCTCATCAGTACGGGTCAACGGAATAGCCCCCCGGCCTCTGATGTCCATATAAAGGACACGACGAGCATAAATCCCCTCTTTAACTTCTATTCTAACGGATTGAATATCTTTTATACGGAATCGAAGGAATATGCGACGATTTTTTCCAGGAAATCCCCAACGAAAAATACACACCATTCCCTCCTTTCTATCGAAAAGATCATAACCACTACCTACATTCCAGGAAATTGTACACCACAAATAGGAACTAATAAAGAGACCCGCGATACCGTAGAAAGACATTACGATACCTTGTGGAAAAAAAATAATTTGCTGAGACGGAACAAAAGATATCAAATTTCTACCAAGATAACTGGAAGTTCCAACTAATAAGAATCCTAATGAACCTAAAAAAACGATAAGGGCCCAGCAAAAATTACTTAGTTTTCGAGATCCCGTTATAAGTTCTATCCATATATGTTCTGATCGCCAACTCATACTTGATCCGATTGCATTTTATTAGAATTGAGAGAATACCCCAAATTATTTTGATTGTACTTTTTTTGTTTCCGAAGGAACTCTCATCAACTAGCACTAGTTTTATGTGAACTAGCACTAGTTTGATGTGAACCTTTAGGAGTAATTCATCAAATTGGTTAGATCTAAAATAATAACATCCCCTTCATATGGTCCCAATATACATATTGATATACATATAGCTCCACCAACTTTACATTTTAGGCCTCCAGTGATCCTGATCTATTTGAAACTAGCTAGAATTCATTTACCCATAGATAGTTTTCTGCAAGCAGAAGAGCTTTTTCCTCTATGTTCGGCGGAAATAACATGTTATACCATATTTCCCGAAATAAATATCTGTGTTATGCTACAAGTCTAAGTTTCAAAAAAAACGGATAAGAGAAGATTGGGTCCCCTCAGATCTAAACAATCTTGTTTTTTTGAACATGAAGAAATAAAGAAGCCATTGCAATTGCCGGAAATACTAGGCCTACTAAAGGCACAAAAATAGAGGGAAAATTGAAAGTTGTCATACAAAGGGTACCTCGATTTACTATTTGTACCTGTTTATTTTTTTTTAATATCATATTTTATACTAATACTAATTATAATTAAGAATTGTAATTATTAGGAATTCGTAGTTATTAGTTATTATTAATTAATAATTAATTCAATTAAAATTAATTAATTCTTAATAGAGATCTAAGTATCTATATATCTAAGTGAGTATATAGAATAAGTCCAAGGAATGTAGAACTAAATAAATGGACTTATTCATCTTTTTCCATGAAAGATACGTATGATAATCAACTTTATTATTTTTCTGCATTTCTTTGTGTTTTATTCTTGTCTTCAAATTTAATAAACAAAGAGTTTCTTACAAATTATCGAAAGATTCGTTCGAATGCGACACAATGGGGATTTTTAGTGAAAATGGGATTAAGGAAAAAAGGCGTGGAGCTTAAATAACTCACTTAGAACACTTTTTAAAAGATTACGCGGTACGATTAGGTCGAACAAGCCCTTCTGGAATAAATATTCAGCTGCTTGGGCACCTTCGGGTACTGTTTTATTCAATGTTTGTTCAATTACTCGTTTACCCGCAAATGCAATGTAGGAATTGGGTTCGGCAATAATCAGATCTCCCAACATACCAAAACTAGCTGTTACCCCACCAGTAGTAGGAGATGTAAGGATTGATACATAAAATAACTTTTTATTTGCTTGATAATCATATAAGGCAGACGATATTTTAGCCATTTGCATCAAGCTGAAACTTCCTTCTTGCATGCGCGCCCCCCCCGAAGAGCACA